TCTAGATGCAAGGAAAGATTATAGTGATGTAAGGGGCGGAATTTCGATACGGACTCACGAGAGTCTCTGAATGCTCAGGCATTGAATCAATATTCTATTGAATAGATAATTGGAATTTTTTATAAATACAAATCTATTTCGTTGATTGATTCATCAATAGTGTTGGGTCAGAATATATTTTTGACTCTGCACCATTGATTCCACTATTATTAGTGAGTAATAATAGAATAATTCCTTCATATTCATAGAAATAGGGGACATAATTCACATGGATATAGTAAGTCTCGCTTGGGCTGCTTTAATGGTAGTCTTTACATTTTCTCTTTCACTCGTAGTATGGGGAAGAAGTGGACTCTAGAGGTACTATTTTTTAATTGAGTTGAGGAAAAAAACTCTATCAATTGTTTTATAGATCATTCTGAAAAGTTTTTTTTAACGATTTTAAATTTAAATAAAAATATATTTATTTTGAAAGTCCATTGGATTCGAGTGGAATTAATGTATTATATAAATAATACTCTTTCAATCATTTCCACTAATTCTTTCTAAATTTTCGATTTCAACGATAGGCTCTTCATAGAATTATAAATAGACAATGAGGAAGATCAAATTTTTATTTGTTTTACTGTTCAAAGAAGGAACCGTTCCGGTAAGTGTCTAGACACTTGTTCTGAGAAACAATATAAATTGTCTAACAAAAAACTATGTATTTTGCCTTAGGAGAGTTTCATATTGGCCATTTACCGCTTGTTTTCTTATTTTTGAAATTGGATTCCCATAGAACTCCAGAACTCCTGTTAGTGACTCAATCAATTACCTCTTTTACCTCTTTAAAACGCTAAACTAAAAAAAAAAACGACTTGATTTTTTTAATCAAACTTCCTTCATTGATCTTACTTTTTCGATAGATATGGAGATTCATATTGAAAAAAATACGAAAGACAAAGAAATAGTAAGAATTAGAACAAAGTTTTCTTTCGATTGGAACAAATAGATGTAGCAAAGAAATAGAATTAGATACATTCCATATATGGAATTGATATCTACATATAGGAAGATCCATCCTATTGTAGTATTGTAGATTAAGTTTGTATTATTATTAGAGTACAACTTTACTACAGTATTTTATACACTGTAGAACTTTTTTTACACGACAAGAAAACTACGAGAAAGGTATGGTAGAAAGAAATATATGAATCTTTCTTTCTACCATATACTATCGGATCGCATAGAATACTGACAATTCTAGTCCGCGCATTTCATTTAAGACGCGGAATTTGAATCCTTTTCGTCAGAAGTCAAGTTTCGGTCAAATTTATTAATCATTTTTACTTTGATTTTGGCTGACTGTTTTTACGTAAATGATAAGTAGAAAAGCAGTAGGCACGAGAACGAACAATGCAGTAGCAATAAATGCAAGAATATTTACTTCCATAATCTAATCGTTTTTTTTTTTAGTTTAATTTTATTTCACAATAACTCGGGATTTAATCCCATAGAGATGATAAATCTTTTGCCTGTCAATTCAATGGATGAACTCCCTCTCGATGGTATTGAATCGAATCAATATCATAAATAACAATAGTTGAGCTATCAAATAAATTTATCGTCGAGAATTGAATAGTATACCATAAAAAGATCTTTTATCCACACCGAATCAAATGAAAAATGGGATTCTTGATCCAATCAGGAGTTATTTTATTTACTGTTCCGTTTTTTCTTTTCGATAAACTATCCTACGCCTTTCGTGTATCATTATCCGATGAGATGATATTTCTCGAACGACCCTTCCACTTCCATTAGCCACAAACCAAAATAAACAATAGAGGTGAAATGGAAAAAGAAAAAAGTTCAGTTCTAAACTCTTTTTTTATAATGATCTAATTTTCTTTGAAGACAAAGAGGTGTGATAAAAATGAATCCGAGTCGAAAGTATCTAATATTTTACCATTATAGTAGCGTTTTTGATGTCGATGAGACTCCGAAAATATAATAAATAGGGACGAAACTTTATGCATTTCTTCATTAAATTCATTTCTTCTCGAAGAAAGGTGTGATTGTGGGACGATCTTTATCTTTCTTTTATCCTCTTTCCTCAGATTATTCTATTAGGACTAGGACACATATATATATAAAGTTCAGTGTGCAATTTGAATAAAATAGATTTTTCAAATTTAAATTAGTAAATTTACTAATTGAGGTTACCCAAAATCATAAGCAGAAACAGAGAGAATTTAATTTGGAAACGTAGCTCATGGGGGGGATTCGATTCCCTTTATTTTGAATTTGGGTCATTATAATAAATGAATTCCATTTGTGTATGTGCTACCAAGAACCCTGCGATATTCTCTGTACATATTCCATTATGAACAATCGAAAAATAAAACTCGATATGTCTTGGAATCCTGAATATAATGCTCCCAACAATTGTACTAATCCAAATATATCTTTATACCACCAATCAATACTTTTTGTTTGATGATAATAAATGCAAAAGGAA